AAACAGAATAAAAGAAATCTTATCAATATTCGGATTTTTTGTATATATAGGAAATTCAAGCGAAGGTTACGTTTTCCAATTTCTTCTGTAGAGATCTAATTGTTCTAGTAAACTTTTTTCTTCATAGCTATAGCTGCAAGTTACCATGACATAATAGATCGGTGACCCGACATTTAGAGAAAGCGAGAGTAGAGATTTTTAATCATGGAAATAAAAAAATCGATAAAGAAAAAGAGCCGGCTATCGGAATCGAACCGATGACCATCGCATTACAAATGCGATGCTCTAACCTCTGAGCTAAGCGGGCGGATATAAGAGCAATAGTGTATAGGAATACAGGAAAATATCGGATCTTAGCTATTACCTAGTGATTCTTCTTCTTTTTTTATTTCATTTATTGATTCTTTCAATTTCTTCTATTTCTTAGTTATTAGTTATATATTTTAGATTCTATTTAGAAAATAGAAAAGAAAACTATTTAGATATAAAGAAATTAGATATCTAAATAGAAATCGAAATTAAATTCCGTATTCATATATATGAATATGAAATAAAATATCAATATATCAATGAAATTAGAATTCAAAATGAAAAAAGAAAAAGAATGAATATCGACCGTTCCACTATTCCAAATCGCACTGTAAAAATGAAGGAGGAGGAAAGGCATATATATATGTGGGATATATCTATCCATATTGAATTGCGGATACATCAATGATAGAATCATTTCGTATTGAAACAAATAGGGTTCATCCAATAGAGATGAAATGATAGAATATAGAATAGAGAATAGAGGGTGGGCAAAAAAAGAAAATAGCAGCATACACTTTTTCGATATAGGAATCATTACCTAATGAATTCAATAGTGCCAAGATCAATGAAAGAGGTGGATGGAATTACAACTGGATCCTTGTCTCAAAGGAAAGGGGGATATGGCGAAATTGGTAGACGCTACGGACTTGATTGTATTGAGCCTTGGTATGGAAACCTGCTAAGTGGTAACTTCCAAATTCAGAGAAACCCTGGAACTAAAAATGGGCAATCCTGAGCCAAATCTTTGTTTTGAGAGATGGAAAATGAGAGGGATAGGTGCAGAGACTCAATGGAAGCTGTTCTAACGAATGAAATTTACTACGTTACGTTAGTAGCTAAAATCATTTCTATCGAAATGACAGAAAGGATAACCTTATATACCTAATACGTACGTATACATACTGACATAGCAAACGATTAATCACAACCCAAATCTTATATTGAATCCTATTCTGTATCTCTATATATGAAAATAGAAATCTTCTATTTCTATTCTCTATTAATTAGAATGATAGAGATCAAAAAATCTATGAAAAATGGAAGAGTTATTGTGAATCAATTCCAATTGAAGTTGAAAAAAAGAATTGAATTCGAATATTCAGCGATCAAATGATTCATTCCAGAGTTTGATAGATCTTTTGAAGATTAATCGGACGAGAATAAAGAGAGAGTCCCATTTTACATGTCAATACCGACAACAATGAAATTTATAGTAAGAGGAAAATCCGTCGAATTTTAAAATCGTGAGGGTTCAAGTCCCTCTATCCCCAATAAAAAGCCCATTTTACTTCCTCGCCTCGCTCTTGATTTATCCTCATCCTCTTTTTTTTTTCATCAGCGGCTCAGTTCAAACAAAATTCAATATATTTCTCATTTCATTCACTCTGTTCTTTCACAAAAGGATCCGAATAGAAATCCTCGTATCTTCTTCCAATCCAATTTCATTTGTTTTGTATAGTACGATATGAACATATATGTTCAAGGAATCTCCGTTATTGAATCATTCATAGTCCATATCTTTTTCCTTACATTTACAAAGAAAGTCTTCTTTTTGAAGATCTAAGAAATTAAGGGGCTAGGTCCAATTTTTTAATATTTTATTTTTTAGTTCTTTTCATTGACATAGATATAAGTACTCTGCTAGGATGATGCACGGGAAATGGTCGGGATAGCTCAGTTGGTAGAGCAGAGGACTGAAAATCCTCGTGTCACCAGTTCAAATCTGGTTCCTGACACGTGAATAATGTATCGGATAGATATTCATACCTCATACAAATGAAATTCATTCATTGAGACGGATCGGGATAGATATTCTTTACTTTCTTTTTCCTTTTTATTTTTTTCCTCTCTTTTCTTATTCCAAAAGTATGTTAGATTTTCGTATATATATCCAATCTAAAAGCTCAAAAAAAATGAGCTAAAAGGATTCAATCAAAGAGTGGAAGGATAGGAATAGAAAGGATGTATTTCAGACACAGTACAAATAAACTCCGATTCTTCTCATTTTGCATTTCTTCATTTTGTCTCTTCTGTCTTTTCTTTCAAATTTCATATCTTTTTTTCACTCTTGCTCAAGTTACTTTCTGGGGTCCCCACTAAGTGATGTGCGCGGTACAAAGTTCATGGTGCAGAATTCTTTTGAGTCATCCTATTGTTTCTGCTCATACGAAATGTATATTATATGATA